AAGAAAAAATTCTTTCTTTTTGGTAACCCCGCCAAGAATGTAATAGGGTGTCTCCCGATTGTTTCACAGAAACAGAGACAGTAAGGCTTAGATGTGAGATAGAGGTATGTGATAGATAGTTATCGATCTTGATGGTATATTTTTCGGCCTTTTGCTTATGAAAGGCAACAAACAATAGGTCTTACTATTCCTACATATTCCATTAGTAAGATTCCCTTGAAACTTCCAAGGGGGTAACTGTGTATCTTGCTTGTGATTAATGCTTCCCAATTCTACCAGAAATCATATAGGAACTTGTTACGAGTGTATTCATTGGATTGGTTCATCAATAGCATTAGGTCAGAATCCCATTTTGACTCTGCACCATTGATTCCACTATTATTAATGATAAATAATGGAATAATTCCTTCATATTCATAGAGATAGGGGACATAATTCACATGGATATAGTAAGTCTCGCTTGGGCTGCTTTAATGGTAGTCTTTACATTTTCCCTTTCACTCGTAGTATGGGGAAGAAGTGGACTCTAGGGGTACTACTAATTGATAATTGAGTTGAGTAATCGAATTGTATCAATTGTTTAATAGATCATTCTGCGAAGCTAAAAAAAAAATATACCCATTTCAAAAATTCTACCAGAATCCAGTAATATATGAATAAGAACCCTTCGATCAAACAAAGATTTCAATGATTTAATTCCCATGTTCGTATTTCCAAACTGAACACACATGATAGGAAATGGAAATTTTTTCCAACCGAATTCTTCCTAAATATTCTATTTCGATGAACCGGCCCTTACCAGAATTATGGATATTACAATGAGGAGCAACCAACCCCTATTTTTTTTTCCTTTTATATAATTTATATAATATATGCCCATACTATTCTTCCTACATTGATTGTTTCGATAGATCTCGGGATCCATATTGAAAATAATCAGAAACTTAGGAATTAGAAGAGTTGACGTTCGATTATTTCAGATTGATCGGAATCAATACAAATGGATGTAGCGAAGAAATCGAATTGGAGTGCTATTTACATGTAGACATATGTAGATACATATTATAGATTGATCCATATCAAGCACATATCTTTATACAACTTTATACAATACAATAATAGATAGTGTGGTAGAAAGGTTCATATAGTTCTTTCTACCATACTATCTCATATACTGCTGACTCCAATCCACTCATTTCATTTAAGACTTGGGATTTGAATTCCTTTCATTTCTTCAATCATTGATAAGAACTACAAGTTTCATTCAAATTAATCATTTTGACTGACTGTTTTTACGTAGATGATAAGTAAAAAAGCAGTAGGAACTAGAATGAACAGCGCAGTAGCAATAAATGCGAGAATATTGACTTCCATAATCTCATCGTTTTTTTTTTTTGCTTTGCAATAACTCGGGATCTAATCCCATAGAGATAATAAGTCTTTCTCCTGAAAATTCCATGGGATGGATTGCATCCTGATGATACTGAATCGGATCAATATCATGAATAACAATATCTGATCTATCAAATCGGATTCATCGTCGAGAATTGAATAGTATAACATAGGAAGATCCTTTATCCATACCGAATCCAAAATGGGATTCCTGATTCAATCAAGAATCCCATTGAATTTCTCATTTCCACTCTTTCTTTTCTATAACCTACCGTCTTCCTTATACAATCATCTGATGAGGTATTATCTAACCGGTGTTCCATTGGTCACAGACCCAAACAGTAGGAGTGAAATGGAAAAAAGGATGAGTTAAGTTCTAAGCGAAGTTTTTGTGATGATCTAATCTTCTTGGGAGACAGAGAAGTGTGATAAAAATGGGTCCCGGTATAAAAAAAAGATCGAATATTCCGATAAATTCACTATTTTATTTATTGATTTTGTTCTTTCTTCGATGGGGTAAAATAGGAAGAAAAAAATCTATTCATTCCTTCCCTCCCTAGAACAAGACAAGAGAGGCGGATCTTTGTTTGATCTTTTATTATATTAGTATCCTCTTTCCTTGGATTGAGGACTGAGACACATACATCAAAAAGAAAGTATGCAATTCAAATGAGATAGAGAAATTGTTTTCAATTCGTAATTGAGGTTACACAAAATCGGAGTTAGAAAAGGGGGTAGGTTTCATCTGAAAAGTACTCTGTCGCTGTCGGGGTAACTATATTCTATATTAAGTTAATTGTGTATCGTACAATAAACGAATACAATTTGTGTATGTGTTCCCAGAAAACATATGGGTACTCTATTTCATTCCATTGATCAGGAGCAATCGAAAAAGCCAGACCAGTACAGTCTCTCTTGGAATCCTAAATATGGTGATACCACCGATCAATTCAATCTACATATGTCTCTCTCCCATCAATCGGTACTAGTTGAAGTAATTGAAATTACCGTATTTGTTCGATGAGAAATGCGAAACGAAAAACGAAAGAAATAAGGTCCACCGCTGAGAATTCAATTCTGCCCCTTGCCCCCCCTTCACAGAAAATGGAGAGATGAATTGATGGATTCATCGGATTCTAGGTCGGGACTGACGGGACTCGAACCCGCAGCTTCCGCCTTGACAGGGCGGTGCTCTGACCGATTGAACTACAATCCCAGGGAAATGAGTTATACAGCATACATATTCTCATACATATTCTTATAATTTCTTTATATTTATAATTGCCGTGTTTTACCAGAAACACGAGTGATTGATATTCACATGGATATGAACTATAGTGAGAGTGACACGGATTACTAGTAATCCTGTGGTTATTGCCACATCGATTGATAAGATAATCAATCTTTCAATGAAAAAAAAAAAAGGACTCTTTTTTTCTTTACTCCTTCTTCTATTTAAAGATTATTAATCTAGATCGTTAGAAAGATCAGAACGCGTGGGAACAAATGAACAAAGAAATAGGGATATAGCAGAAAAAATGGACTATTTATTCCTCTATATCAGGCATTTCTGGAGGACAAATTGGTTATATCATCCCCATGGATCGGCGAATTATTGGGCCGAGCTGGATTTGAACCAGCGTAGACATATCGCCAACGAATTTACAGTCCGTCCCCATTAACCGCTCGGGCATCGACCCAGGAAGAATCAATTCTAGGCTTATTGATAATCCATGATCAACTTCCTTTCGTAATACCCTACCCCCAGGGGAAGTCGAATCCCCGCTGCCTCCTTGAAAGAGAGATGTCCTGAACCGCTAGACGATAGGGGCATACCTGCCCGATCGCCATCATATTATGCTCATAGTATGAGCAGTTTTTTGGAATTGTCAATATAATATAATGTAATGGCATGACTAGATCCGAAGAATCTTTCTTGCTTCCACAATTACATAGAATTTTTGGATTGTTCATTCATGAACCATCATATATATATGACGAAGTATAGGATCCCCTCAGCGGGGATTTGTCCGACAAAAAAAAAGTCAAACCCCCTTTCTTCAATTTTCACTCATTGATTCGCTCATCGTTAAGACGAGATATGCCTCACTAACACTAAGCCAGGAAATTCAGAAATGATAGAATTTTTTTTTGATTGATTCAAAAAGGTGATGTAGAACTCGTAAATCTGGGAAGGGATTGACAAGTAATCGAAAAGATTCTTTTTTTTTATAAGAATTCAGTTCAGGGTACGAGCCGAATCCTTCATCACATGATTCGATGAAATATTTTGGATCTATGTCGGATTGGTACATGTATCAATCAAGTGAATCTCGCCTCGATGGGTCAATAAAAGCAAAGCAATTAGGAGCGAAACAATTCATTGCATTGAGATTTCTCAAATATAAATAATCATTTGATTTGACCCTAGAACTTCCTAGGTAAATCAAATGGCTTGTTCTTGAATGAGCCCCCTATGCATACATGTATATATGTACATATAGTCTATACATAGATACATGCAGTAGACTCATAGTGGTTAGTGGCCTCTTCATGAATTGAAGAAAATGGCCCTTTTAACTCAGTGGTAGAGTAACGCCATGGTAAGGCGTAAGTCATCGGTTCAAATCCGATAAAGGGCTTTTTCCACGAAGCTCCCGCCTTAGTCTTCATTTTTCATCGGAGAATAGAGATATTATTGATATTTGTAATAAAAAAAAAGGTAAACGGACCGCATAATGAGTTATCACTCTAATGAGTTATAGGTATAAAGTTGAACATTTGTTCATTATGATAATAAGGAATCCCACTTATTAGGAGGACTACTATGTCACTACAGGCTATACTCCTCCTCATGTTTCATTATTTATATTTTTGGTCCCGGGACATGGATATTCGAGATAATACCCAATCTCAATTATGAATCGACAAACCCAAGTTTTACTACTTCTCCATTGTTCCAATTAAATCCATCGGAAAAATTAGAAATCAAGAAAAGAAAAAGTAAGTGGACCTGACCCATTGAATCATGACTATATCAGCTATTCTGATATTCAAATTGGATAGAGATAAAATTGTAGAAGCGGACCCTTTTTTTTATTTCCTTGGACCACGCAAGAATTTGTCGATATTTCCGATTGAATCTTCTTGTTCCTGGATGCTCCATAGGAATAAATCGCTATTCCCTTCCTCCACAGAGAAACCATTTCTTCCGAGTCACAAGAGCAATATATTTTTCAATATCTTTCTTTGATTCCAGAAAAAGATCAGTTTATATCTATATAGGATTTCGATATAGATATCAGATCATGGCTTCATGTACCAAATATTTCCATATTGATGCAGGAGAGCGAATGCGAGAAAGGGACTTTCATTTAAGTCTCCTATTATTTAATATTTAATTTAGGGACATGGACAAAAAAATAGGGAATTTTCCTTTTTTTTTCTGCCGGATAAAGGTAAAGTAAAGAGGGAAATATTCGAAGTTTATTTTTTTTTGGTTCGACCCGTGAAAAGATATACTCTGGAATTTTCGATTCATTCGAAAGAAATATAATAAAGAAGACAATAACAAACAAAAAATAATCCAAAAAAAAGGAAAGAGTAAT